TTTTTTAATTATTGAATTATATTTTTTAATTTTTTATTTTATTATTATTCTAACAATTTGATTAGAATTAGTATTAGTTTTATTATTCTATTTTGAATATTCTTATTATTTTCTTTTTTTTATTTCATTTTACATTTTATTAGTCTAATCTATTACTATTTATATTCGAATTTTTAGAAATATATTCTTTTTTTTTTTATTTATATTTTTCTATTTCTATTTAAATTTAAATTAATATTTAAATAAATAGTTATTTAAAAATATTTATTTAATTAAATTAATTAAAGTTATTTCTTAATTTTTATTTATTTATTTCATTAAAATTTTCTATTTAGAATCTTCTAATATATTCTCTAATGTATTCTATAGTTCTCTAATAGATTCTATAGTAAAGTCAGTAAAGTCTAAAGTAAAGCATTTCTTAGTATCTCTATTTTTAGTTTTTTAGAGAGTAGAGAGTTTAGAGAGTAGAGAGTTTAGAGAGTATAGGGGTATAAGCGGGTAGCGGGAATCGAACCCGCATCGTTAGCTTGGAAGGCTAAGGGTTATAGTCGACGTTGATTCATCATCTTTAATTTAACGTCTCTAATTCAAAACCGAACATGAAACTTTGGTTTCATTCGGCTCCTTTATGGAATCTGGAAAAATTTCCAACTAAACTATAACGCGTGAGCGAAAAAAAAAATTGACCCATAGCATCTATGTCAGCTTTTCTGTCTTAATTTATTCAAAACAAGGCGCTTTCTAGATGATCCCTCCAGACGAATGGGATTTTAATATAAGAATCTTTCTAGTTACTTCGTTCTCTATTTCTATTTGAAAGAATCCTTAGGAAAAGAATTTTGTTTCCGCCGAGCTAAAAAAAGAAGTCGATGTCTATAGTAAACTAAAGACATCTTTAAATGCAAATACTTAGTTTGTTTTGCTTCAATCTTAACTATACAAAACAAAGAAAAAAATTGAAGATTTAGTTTCGATTAGAAATACATTTTTCTGCCTTTTTCCATAGATTCTTTACTCATACTCATTCATTTGAAAGTATTGATCAAATAAAAAAAAATTATGTTTCGTAATTTCATAATCCAATTTTTCAATTTCTAATTGACTTTTGGATACAAATTACGAGAATGTATATTCTTCCTCGAATTTTTCATTGAGAGGTAAAGAATTAAATCTTTTTACGAAATAAAGTTTTTCATCGGAATATGAGCCGAGGGATCCTTTAACTATTAGAATTAATAAACCGAATCACACTTTTACCACTAAACTATACCCGCTACGATGCGATTATCGTATATAAATGCATATTTTGTCGAGTAGGATAATTGAGCATTTTTTTGTTTAATATATTTTAAAAATTTTTGAATCTATTTTCTTCTAATTTTCTTAGATTCTATTATTATTTTATATTATTTTCTGAATATTCTATTATTTTATTTTTATTTATTTTTTTCTTAATTTTTTTGATTTATTATTTTCCATTTTTATTTAATTTATCTATTAAATAGTAAATTATATACTAATACTAATACTTAAATTGTATTAGTATTGTCTATTGTATATGTATATTATATACTAATATATTAATATTAAATATTATATAAATAGAATATATAAATATAAAATACATTAGTATATATAAGTAAGTAATAGATAATAATATCTAAAATACTAGATAAATAAATAAATAAAAATGATTATAATTAAAATAATGAAATAAAATGAAATTTCAATTCAATATTCAATTTGAATTGAATATTTGAATCTATATTCATATATATTCTATATATATAGAGTATATATATATATAAATAAAATCTATTTTTAATTTTTTAAAAATAAAAGAAAAAATATAGAAAATAAAAATATATAAAATATAGAAAGGAATAGAAAAGGAATTATGGGAATTATGAAAGTAATAAAGAGAAAAGTAATAAAATAAAAAAAGCCTTTTTTTTTCAAGTCTTACTTATTGTGTAATATAACATACTAATTATCTTTTTAAAGTCTGGAGAGATGGCTGAGTGGCCTAAAGCGTCGGATTGCTAATCCGTTGTACGAGTTATTCGTACCGAGGGTTCGAATCCCTCTCTTTCCGGCTTTCCGGTCCCGGCGATGACTTGGAATTTTTTGTAACTTTTCTTTCAAATTTAAAAAATTTAGCGAACCCTTTTTGTTTTATTTAATTATTTTATTTAAATTCACTATTTAAATTCCATTTTTAAATAATTCAATTAAATATAAATAAATTAAAAACTAAAAACGTAGAATAGATAAAAAGAAAATGCTAAGAACATTTAAAAATCAAGAAAAACCTTTTTTTATTCTTCACGCCCAGGATTACGTCCTGGATCATTAGATAAAAATCCAAAGATAAAGAGAGAAACAAAGAATATCACTACTGTGTAAACAAAGAGTTTGAGAGTAAGCATTATAAAATCTCCAAGATCTTTTTTTTTTGTTTGGAAAAAAATAGATTCTCTATTTTATACCACATATTCTATTTTAACACCAAGAAATGACGTGATTTCTAGAAATACAAAAGAATTTTTCTAAATTCATTTGTAAAAACAGTCAAGTCTTTCATTGTTAAATTTTTTTCCTGCCTAAAATTCGATATTTTTTTTCATAATTACAATTAAGACTCTAATAGGATCTGAAATTGAAAAATGAGAAAAAAGAAAAAAATTGGGTCATCCAGAATTTTCGCGTTTCTACAACAAACAACTTCAATGTTTGAATTAAGAGCTTATACTATAAGACTTATCTGATCTTATCAATTGCTATAATTTTTTTGTCGAATAAATCATGAATTATTCTAGGACAGTATTAAAGATCTCATCGAAAACTTACAGCAGCTTGCCAAACAAAGGCTAATAGAAAAAAGAGTACAGGGATTACTGGCATAAAATCTACGATTGGATTCAAAAAGGCATAGGCCTCGGGCAATTTTGTGAAGAAAAAATTGCTTGAATAAAGGGCAGAGTTAAGACAGATGCAAATTAAACTAAAAATATTAAGCATAACAAACATTTTGTTCTTGAAGATAATTCGATTTTGACTGAGTTATTAATGTGTTATTGATATAAAAAAGAAAGTCAGGTAGATAAAAAAACCTTCTTTAATTGAACTTACCCAATCAAAAATCCGTCAATTCTCAAATCAAAAAAGAATAGAGGAAATTTTATTTTTATACAATATCTTAATTGAATTATATATTATGATCAATCAATTCAATTTAATTCTATATTTACACATACCAAAATCCAAATAATAAGCTAATATATTTTCTAGATATTTGGTGGGAATTGACGAAGAACCAATACCAATATTAGTTTCTAGTAGTGTTGAATAGAGATATAAGTGGGGCGTGGCCAAGCGGTAAGGCATCGGGTTTTGGTCCCGCTATTCGGAGGTTCGAATCCTTCCGTCCCAGATATTCTATATATATATATAGAAAGTATAAAGAGATTCTTCCTTATTTGATTTCTCATTCATCGCTTTAAAATCTTATTAACAAATAAAGAAAAAGCATACGAAACATTTTAATTAACTTCATTTTCAGATATTTTGTCTTTAGCTTTAATAAATAATTTGAAATTCTAAAATGAATAATTCGAAATCTATCTAACAATTGAGACAGAGTGGATTTGATTCATAAGGAAAAATTTTAGAAAGACTCAAGTCAAGTCAAATAAACTCCTCATAAAATGAGGCAATGCTTATATGTATGGATTCTTAACATTGTATTTTATTAACACTTTTGTTTCCTTTTTTTGTAATGCAAAAAAAAAAATTTGTGATTCTTTACTTATACTTAATTTAAGTAATTTAAATATTTAACATAGAATATCCATAATTAATTTCAGTGACAATTTATTAGTCTATCTGATAATGATAAATAAAATGACTTTCTAGTATTTCGATTCTGATTTTATCATTCAGTAGTAAGGAATAATAACTTCCAATTTTTTTTTTACATCAGTCCATTACGAAAAAAAAATGGAATAGCCTATTTATTTTTATTTGTTTTAAATTTATTTATTTTAAATCGTTGATGGTTTAATCCGAATCTGAATATGGGGGGTTTCTCTCGTATGATTTTTATGATGATAAACTAAATGTGTTTCTTACTGTAAAACAAAACTTTATTCAAATAATGATATCGAGATAGGCATGAAATATTTTAAATGGTTTTTTTATGAGTCCTTGGGACTCGAAGAAAAATGAGATAGGCGAATTCGTTGTCTTATTAGAGTTGTAAATCAAAAAACATTCATATTTATACAATAAAATATGGGGATGGGGTTCAATTTAATTCTTTTTGACACTTTTTCAAAAACTAGCCAATAGAGGATAAAATTTGAGATTACTATGTACCGGTTGAACCAATGACTATTCACGATTCCATAATTGAATCAATTACATACTAATTTAAAACTCAAGAATGTTATGGTAAAACTTCGTTTGAAACGATGTGGTAGAAAGCAACGTGCGACTTGAAGGACATGATCGGCTGTGGATTCTTACATCCACCCTATAACTATATATACCCTATTAACATTATATAGCATATAGTGATAGTATATAGAAATGAAGGTCCTCTTAGCTCGACATTGTTTGTTCTGTTATACACTAGAGCCCTCTTTTTTGTTGGGTTGTAATGTAAATAGTACATGATGGAGCTCGAGTAGAAAGTATTGATCTTTTCGTAGGGGCAAGAATCTAGGGTTAATCCTAATCAATAAGTTGGAACAACTTCGTAAGTCTATTTTTTATATCGAAATAGAAAGACAGGATCCAATTCGAACAATTTTCAAATCCAAGAATAAACTTTTTTGGAATTGATAAAATTCTTTTTATAAAATTATAAAATAAAGTGCATCGCGTCGGAATCAATTGTCATTCTGATTCTTTGATAGAAAGAAATCACAAAAAATGGTATGTTGCTGCCATTTTTGAAAGGAATAAAGATCACCGAAGTAATGTCTAAACCCAACGATTCAAGGCAAAGATAAAGGATCCTGGAACAAGGAAATACCATTTTCAATTGTCTCAACAACTAGGTCAGAATGAAGAATTTAAATAAATTCTAAAATAAAGAAACAAAGGTAAGGGGGATTAGAGATCACTCAATAAATGAAATGCCTAAAGAGTTTCCTTTGAGCTATTTGAAAGTTATCCAACTTGAGTTAAGGGAGTACAAATGTTTTTTTTTTCTTTTGATAAACAAAAATAAGACAAAAAAGAATAAGAAGAAAAAAAAAGATTCAAATTATAGTTTAATTGATTTGCTGATTTTATGGATTGATTTGATACTCTAATTCTATACATATACAGAAATTCGTATCATTTTTTCTCGAGCCGTACGAGGAGAAAACCTCTTATACGTTTCTACGGGGGAGGTCTTTTTTTCTACCTCTATCCCAATGAGCTGTTTATCGAATCGTTGCAATTGATGTTCGATCTCGAAGAGAAGGAAGAGATCTTCGGAAAGTGGGCTTTTATGATCCGATAAAAAATCAAACCTATTTAAACGTTCCTGCGATTCTATATTTACTTGAAAAAGGCGCTCAACCTACAGGAACTGTTCATGATATTTTAAGGAAGGCAGGGGTTTTTACGGAACTTCGCCTTAATCAAACACAATTTACTTAATGAAATACAGGGTGCGGGTAATTCATATACACATATAGCTTTGTATAACCTTTTCTCTACTATCCCCCCTTTCCTCTTTTATTCATACGCTATTCATATTGATTTTTTCGATTATAGGCGGCTAACATAACGAAAAAAATAGATTTTTTTTTTCAGCATATTCACATTTCTATTGACAACAGTGTATCAAATAAATATAATCCGATCTGAGGTAATTGGATCTTATTTGGGGATCTATTGATTCCTGTTCCATAAACTTCTGTTTCCATAAATTTCTGTTCCATGGGTTTGGTTTTTTTCTTCATTCAAGTAATGGGTTTCTTGTATTTTTTGTGATACAAAAGTTTTGGTTGATTGAAAAAAAAAATGAAATTTTCGAAAAAAAAGGTTCTATTATCTAGTATAGTATAAATGAAATAATTCTATTTTAAATAAATTTAAATAAAAAAAAGTATTTTAGTTTTATTTATTTATATATATTTATATATATTTTATATCAAATTAGAAAATAGAATATGCATAATATATATATATTTAATTAATTTAATAAAAAGATTAATAAAAATAATATTAATTTAATAAATATATATTATTAATTTAATTATTAATTTTTAAAAAATATATATATCTTTCTTTTTCGGTTTTTGGTATGTTTGGTATAATACATATAGATAGAATAAAAAATAGATAGAATAAAAAAATAGAAAATCTAAGTAGAGAATACATAAATAGAAAAAATACCAATATAAGAATGGATAGCATAAGAGACAATAAGCAATCTATCAAATTTTACTTTATCTATATTTTTTTTTTATTGATTTTTTTTTCTGTTCAGAATTGATTAAAAATTTTTCTATTTCATTTCTTTTAATTTGAATTTCTTGCTAGTTTAATGTTTTAATTGTGTCGTGGGATTCAATCTTTTTATTTATTTGGATTCTGATTGTATCTATATCTACATACATAATTTTGTTTTATCTACATACATAACATAATTTCGTTTTTTTTTGGGGGGGGGTTGCTAACTCAATGGTAGAGTACTCGGCTTTTAAGTGCGGCTAACATCTTTTACACGTTTGTATGAAGAAAGAAATTCGTCCATACTATCGGTATAGCTTGTAAGACCACGACTGATCCTGAAAGTGAAAGGAATGAATGGAAAAAATAGCATGTCGTATCAATGGAGAATTCTGCGAATATTGCATTTTTGCCGGATCGGTCCAAATTTATTTGAATTCTTGATGCGCAACATAACAAAATGAATTCAGAGTTGGGTCGAATTAATAATAAATGGATGGAGTCCTACGATTCCAATTATAGCGAAACAAAAAAAGCAACGAGCTTACGTTCTTAATTTGAATGATTTTCCGATCTAATTAGACGTTAAAAATAAATTAGTACCTAATGCGGGAAAGGTTTCTCTATAAGCAGATTTTCGATTTTCTTTTAATAAGTCCTAACTATTAGTTTATTCTACACTATGAAGAGGAGATGAATGTGTAGAAGAAAGAGTATATTGATAAAGAGATTTTGAAAGAGATTTTTTCCAAAATCAAAAGAGCGATTGACTTGAAAAAATAAAGGATTTCAAATCATCTTTTTATCCTATCTTAGAATGCACATAAACAAATTAGATGGAAAAAAGAAGAGGATGGGGGGTCCATTAATGATAATGAGTTTACCTATTTCCGAGGTATCTACTCTTTTCTTATTATATTACTTTGGTTTTATTGTATTGTATCGCACTATGTATCATTTTTTAACCAACCCAATACAAATCCTTTATCCTTACTTCAATCAAATCGAATAAAAAAAAATGTGGGAATACCAGAGATATTTAGA